GTCCTAGTAGCTTATACTCAAAGCATGACACTGAAGATGTTAAGATGGATGCCAAATACATCCCAAGGACAAAAGACTTAGTCCTAACCTTACCGTTAATTCTTGCTAGACATATACATGCAAGTATCCGCACCCCAGTGTAAATACCCTCAACATCTCACAAAGATAACAGGAGTAGGTATCAGGCACGCACAATAATTAACCGCAGCCCAAGACACCTTGCCCTGCCACACCCCCACGGGACTTCAGCAGTAATTAACATTAAGCAATGAGTGAAAACTCGACTTAGCCATAGCAACAATCTCAGGGTTGGTAAACCTTGTGCCAGCCACCGCGGTCATACAAGGAACCCAAATTAACTCTACACGGCGTAAAGAGTGGTCTTTTATTATCATCCTAACTAAGATTGAAGTGTTACTAAGCCGTTATAAGCATTAGACACATTTAACACCCTCCTCAAAAGCGATCTTAGCCCCACGACCAATTAAACTCCACGAAAGCCAGGACACAAACTGGGATTAGATACCCCACTATGCCTTGCCATAAATCTCGATGTTTACTTACTCAAACATCCGCCTGAGAACTACGAGCACAAACGCTTAAAACTCTAAGGACTTGGCGGTGCTTCAAATCCCCCTAGAGGAGCCTGTTCTATAATCGATAACCCACGTTACACCCAACCACCTTTTGCCAAAACAGCCTATATACCGCCGTCCCCAGCTCACCCCAAAACTGAAGGCCTAGAAGTGAGCACAATAGCCCTCCACGCTAACAAGACAGGTCGAGGTATAGCCTATAAGGTGGAAGAAATGGGCTACATTTTCTATCATAGAAAACTACACGACAAGGAGTGTGAAACCACACCTAAAAGGCGGATTTAGCAGTAAAGCAGGACTATAATGCCTCCTTAAAATCGGCCCTGGAGCACGTACATACCGCCCGTCACCCTCCTCATAAGCTGCCAATTCTCCATATTATTTAATTAACCACCAAGCTAAAGATGAGGTAAGTCGTAACAAGGTAAGTGTACCGGAAGGTGCACTTAGTCTACCAAGACGTAGCTATAAAAACAAAGCATTCAGCTTACACCTGAAAGATATCTACTACCTACCAGATCGTCTTGAAAGCCTAACTCTAGCCCCACCCCAAAACAATCAAAACAAACCTCTTCTACCCTGTTAAATAAAACATTCTCACCAACCTAGTATAGGCGATAGAAAAGTACCCTCGGCGCCATAGAGAACATGTACCGTAAGGGAAAGATGAAATAACAATGATAAACCAAGCAACAAACAGCAAAGCTTAATCCTTGTACCTCTTGCATCATGATTTAGCAAGTCCAACCAAGCGAAATGACACTTTAAGTTTGCCATCCCGAAACCTAAGCGAGCTACCCCCAAGCAGCTACATCCTGAGCAAACCCGTCTCTGTTGCAAAAGAGTGGGAAGACTTGTCGGTAGAGGTGAAAAGCCAACCGAGCTAGGTGATAGCTGGTTACCTGCAAAACGAATCTAAGTTCTCCCTTAATTCTCCTACAAGGACACAACAACTTGTCAAACCCATACGAGATAAATTAAGGGCTACCTAAAGGAGGTACAGCTCCTTTAAAAAGAATACACTCTCCCCTAGCGGATAAGCACACCTTAAATAAACTGTGGGCCCTTAAGCAGCCACCAACAAAGAATGCGTCAAAGCTCAAACCCAAAAAATCCAAAAACCATGCAATTCCCTTACCCCTAGCAGGTCAACCTATACACAATAGGAGAACACATGCTAAAATAAGTAACTCGGATCACCCCTCTTCGGCGCAAACTTACATCACCCCATTATTAACGGACCTCAAAAATGCTAACTAACCATAACAAGACCTAGCATTCTAACCAACCCCGTTAATCCAACCTACGGAGCGCCCAAAAAGAAACGATTAAAGCCCATAGAAGGAACTAGGCAAACACAAGGCCCGACTGTTTACCAAAAACATAGCCTTCAGCAAAACAAGTATTGAAGGTGACGCCTGCCCAGTGACAACATGTTCAACGGCCGCGGTATCCTAACCGTGCAAAGGTAGCGCAATCAATTGTCCCATAAATCGAGACTTGTATGAATGGCTTAACGAGGTCTTAACTGTCTCCTACAGGCAATCAGTGAAATTGATCTCCCTGTGCAAAAGCAGGAATAATCTCATAAGACGAGAAGACCCTGTGGAACTTAAAAATCAGCAGCCACCCCACAAAAAATTCTCCCCTACTGGACATCCTCTCACCCTAGGCTAAACTGGCATGCATTTTTCGGTTGGGGCGACCTTGGAGCACAACGAACCCTCCAAAGATAAGACCACCCCTCTTAACCAAGAACAACAAATCCACGTGCTAACAGTAACCAGACCCAATATAATTGATTAATGAACCAAGCTACCCCAGGGATAACAGCGCAATCTCCTCCAAGAGCCCCCATCGACGAGGAGGTTTACGACCTCGATGTTGGATCAGGACATCCTAGTGGTGTAGCCGCTACTAAGGGTTCGTTTGTTCAACGATTAACAGTCCTACGTGATCTGAGTTCAGACCGGAGTAATCCAGGTCGGTTTCTATCTATGACCAACTCTTTCTAGTACGAAAGGACCGAAAGAATAGGACCAATGCTACAAGTAAGTCCTCGCTCAAAACAGTGAACCCAACTAAACTGTTAAAAGCCAAAACACATCATCTAATCCTAGAAAAGGATCGCTAGCGTGGCAGAGCTTGGCAAATGCAAAAGGCTTAAGCCCTTTCCCCAGAGGTTCAAATCCTCTCCCTAGCTTTTTCACATGACCTCTTATCCAACCTTAACCTATCTTATAATATCTTTATCCTATGCTGTACCCATTCTCATCGCCGTAGCCTTCCTAACCTTAGTGGAACGAAAAATCTTAAGTTATATGCAAGCCCGCAAAGGACCAAACATTGTAGGACCATATGGCCTCCTGCAACCCGTAGCAGACGGCGTAAAACTATTTATTAAAGAACCTATCCGCCCCTCCACTTCCTCCCCATCTCTATTCATCGCAACACCCATCTTAGCCTTACTCCTGGCAATCACAATCTGAACTCCGCTTCCCCTCCCATTCTCACTAACTGACCTAAACCTAGGGATATTATTCATATTAGCCCTATCAAGCCTAGCAGTTTACTCAATTCTGTGATCCGGATGAGCCTCCAACTCCAAATACGCCCTAATCGGTGCATTACGAGCAGTTGCACAAACCATTTCATATGAAGTAACACTAGCTATTATCCTTCTATCCATTATCATCCTAAGCGGCAACTACACCCTCCACACCCTCACTACAACCCAAGAACCCCTTTACCTCATCTTCTCATCCTGACCCCTAGCAATAATATGATACATCTCAACACTCGCTGAAACTAACCGAGCACCTTTTGACCTTACAGAAGGAGAATCAGAATTAGTTTCCGGATTTAACGTAGAATACTCTGCAGGACCATTTGCCCTATTCTTTTTGGCTGAATATGCAAACATCATACTTATGAATGCACTCACAACCATCCTATTTTTAAACCCTAGCTCATTAAAACTACCCCAAGAACTATTCCCCTTAATTCTAGCAATCAAGACCCTTCTTCTCTCCGCCGGATTCCTATGAATCCGCGCTTCATACCCTCGATTCCGCTATGATCAACTCATGCACCTTCTCTGAAAAAACTTCCTACCCCTAACACTATCCCTATGCCTCTGACATACAAGCCTACCAGTCTGCTATGCAGGCCTACCCCCATACTTATAACCCAAAGGAAATGTGCCTGAACTACAAGGATCACTATGATAAAGTGAACATAGAGGTACACCAACCCTCTCATTTCCTAAAATTAGAAAAGTAGGAATTGAACCTACACAGAAGGAATCAAAACCCTCCATACTTCCCTTATATTATTTTCTACTTACAGTAAGGTCAGCTAAAAAAGCTATCGGGCCCATACCCCGAAAATGATGGTTTAACCCCTTCCCTCACTAATTAACCCCCAAGCTAAACTAATCTCTATCCTAAGCCTTCTCCTAGGAACTACAATCACCATCTCAAGCAACCACTGAGCAATGGCATGAACTGGCCTAGAAATCAACACTCTAGCTATCCTCCCACTAATCTCAAAACCACATCACCCCCGAGCCATTGAAGCTGCAACCAAATACTTCCTAGTCCAAGCAGCAGCATCAACCTTACTCCTATTTTCCTGTACCACAAATGCATTATTCACCGGACAATGAGACATTACACAACTCACACACCCTATTTCATGCCTCCTACTAACAACAGCCATTTCAACAAAACTAGGCCTAGTCCCATTTCACTTCTGATTTCCAGAAGTCCTTCAAGGTTCATCCCTAATAACCGGACTACTTCTAGCAACAGTCATAAAATTCCCCCCTATTACACTATTCCTCCTAACATCCCCCTCCCTTAACTACACCCTACTAACCATTATAGCTATTGCCTCAGCTGCTCTAGGGGGATGAGCAGGTCTAAATCAGACCCAAATCCGAAAAATCCTAGCCTTCTCATCAATTTCCCACCTAGGCTGAATAACAATTATTATTATCTACAATCACAAACTCACCCTAATCACCTTCTACCTATATTGTATAATAACTGCCGCCATTTTCCTCACCCTTAAAACAACCAAATCCCTAAAACTATCATCAATAATAGCTGCATGAACAAAAATCCCATCACTAAACGCAATCCTAATGTTAGCACTCCTATCCCTAGCAGGATTACCCCCACTAACCGGATTCCTACCTAAATGACTCATTATCCAAGAACTAACCAAACAAGAAATGACATCAACAGCAACAATTATCGCCCTCTTATCCCTACTTGGTCTCTTCTTCTATCTTCGCCTAGCCTACTGCGCAACAATCACACTACCACCAAATTCCGCTAACTACATAAAACAATGACAAACTAACAAACCCGTAAATACTCTCACCACAACTCTTATCACCCTGACAATTACTCTTCTACCACTCTCACCTATGATCTTTACAATCTTCTAGAAACTTAGGATCACCTTTAAACCGAAGGCCTTCAAAGCCTTAAACAAGAGTTAGACCCTCTTAGTTTCTGCTAAGATTCGCAGGATATTAACCTGCATCCTTTGAATGCAACTCAAATACTTTAATTAAGCTAGAACCTTTCCCCTAGGCAGATGGGCTTCGATCCCATAACATTCTAGTTAACAGCTAAATGCCCAAACCAACAGGCTTCTACCTAAAGACTCTGGCGTATATTTAATACACATCACCGAGCTTGCAACTCAGCATGAACTTCACTACAGAGCCGATAAGAAGAGGAATTGAACCCCTGTAAAAAGGTCTACAGCCTAACGCCTAAACACTCAGCCATCTTACCTGTGACTTTCATTAACCGATGATTATTTTCTACCAACCACAAAGACATTGGCACCCTCTACCTAATCTTCGGAGCATGAGCTGGCATAATTGGAACCGCCCTAAGCCTCCTAATCCGAGCCGAACTCGGACAACCAGGTACCCTCCTGGGTGACGATCAAATTTATAATGTTATCGTCACTGCTCATGCTTTCGTAATAATCTTCTTTATAGTTATACCCATTATAATTGGGGGATTTGGCAACTGACTAGTCCCACTAATAATTGGAGCACCTGACATGGCATTTCCCCGAATAAACAACATAAGCTTCTGACTCCTTCCCCCATCCTTCCTACTCCTCCTAGCTTCTTCTACAGTAGAAGCAGGTGCAGGAACAGGATGAACAGTATACCCACCCTTAGCAGGCAATCTAGCCCATGCAGGAGCCTCAGTAGACCTAGCCATTTTCTCCCTCCACCTAGCCGGTGTATCCTCTATCCTGGGAGCCATCAACTTTATCACAACTGCAATCAACATAAAACCACCAGCCCTCTCACAATACCAAACTCCCTTATTTGTCTGATCCGTTCTTATCACTGCCGTCCTTCTCCTTCTCTCTCTACCTGTACTAGCTGCTGGCATCACAATACTCCTAACAGACCGTAACCTAAACACCACATTCTTCGACCCAGCCGGAGGCGGAGACCCTATCCTATACCAACATCTATTCTGATTTTTTGGTCATCCAGAAGTCTACATCCTAATTCTACCAGGCTTCGGAATTATCTCACACGTAGTAGCATACTATGCTGGCAAAAAAGAACCTTTCGGTTACATAGGAATAGTATGAGCAATGCTTTCAATCGGATTCTTAGGCTTCATTGTATGAGCCCACCACATATTTACAGTAGGAATAGACGTAGATACTCGAGCATATTTTACATCCGCTACCATAATCATTGCAATCCCTACAGGCATTAAAGTCTTTAGCTGATTAGCCACACTACACGGAGGAACAATCAAATGAGACCCCCCTATACTCTGAGCCCTAGGCTTCATTTTCCTATTCACCATTGGAGGCCTAACAGGAATCGTCCTAGCCAATTCCTCTCTCGACATCGCCCTTCATGACACCTATTATGTAGTAGCCCACTTCCATTATGTTTTATCTATAGGAGCAGTATTCGCTATTCTAGCAGGATTCACACACTGATTCCCCCTATTCACTGGCTATACCCTCCACCCGTCATGAGCTAAAGCACACTTCGGAGTAATATTTACCGGAGTTAACCTCACTTTCTTCCCCCAACACTTCCTAGGCTTAGCTGGTATACCACGACGATACTCAGACTACCCAGACGCTTACACTCTATGAAACGCCCTATCCTCAATCGGCTCCCTCATTTCCATAACTGCCGTAATCATACTTATATTCCTTATCTGAGAAGCCTTTGCATCCAAACGCAAAATCCTACAGCCAGAACTAATTAACACCAACATCGAATGAATCCACGGCTGCCCACCCCCTTACCACACCTTCGAAGAACCAGCATACGTACAAGTACAAGAAAGGAAGGAATCGAACCCTCACAAGCTGGTTTCAAGCCAACCGCATTAAACCACTTATGCTTCTTTCTTATGGGTTGTTAGTAAAACAATTACATAACCTTGTCAAGGCTAAATCGCAGGTGAAACCCCAGCACACCCCATCACCCCACATGGCCAACCATTCACAATTTGGTTTTCAAGACGCTTCATCACCTATCATAGAAGAACTCGTAGAATTCCACGACCATGCCCTAATAGTTGCCCTAGCTATCTGTAGTCTAGTTCTCTACCTTTTAGCATTAATACTAATAGAAAAATTATCATCTAATACTGTCGACGCTCAGGAAATTGAACTTGTCTGAACAATTCTCCCCGCCATTGTCCTAATTATACTCGCTCTCCCATCCCTTCAAATCCTTTATATAATAGATGAGATCGATGAACCCGACTTAACTCTAAAAGCTATCGGTCACCAATGATACTGAACCTACGAATACACAGACTTTAAAGACCTAACATTTGACTCCTACATAATCCCAACATCAGACCTACCACTCGGTAACTTCCGTCTGCTAGAAGTCGACCATCGAATTGTTATCCCAATAGAATCCCCAATCCGAGTCATCGTAACCGCTGATGACGTCCTCCACTCTTGAGCTGTCCCAAGTCTTGGTGTAAAAACCGACGCAATCCCAGGACGATTAAACCAAACCTCATTCATCGCCACTCGACCCGGAATCTTTTACGGTCAATGCTCAGAAATCTGTGGAGCCAACCACAGCTTCATACCTATCGTAGTAGAATCCGCTCCCCTAAACCACTTCGAAAACTGATCATCCCTCCTATCATCCTAATCATTAAGAAGCTATGAATCAGCACTAGCCTTTTAAGCTAGAGAAAGAGGACAATACCTCCTCCTTAATGATATGCCACAACTAAATCCCAACCCATGGTTCTTCATTATACTAATATCTTGACTAACTTTCTCATTTATTCTTCAACCCAAACTCCTAACATTTATCTCTACTAATCTTCCCTCAGACAAAACAACTACCACTCCAAAAACTTCCCCCTGAAACTGACCATGAACTTAAGCTTCTTCGACCAATTTATAAGCCCATCCCTATTAGGAATCCCACTAATCCTTGTCTCATTACTATTCCCAATACTCCTATTCCCCTCACCTAACAACCGATGAATCCCTAACCGTTATCTAACTCTCCAACTATGATTCCTTCACCTAACAACAAAACAATTACTAACCCCACTAAACAAGAAAGGCCACAAATGAGCCCTCATCCTTACATCCCTAATAACCTTCCTACTTACAATCAATCTCCTGGGCTTATTACCCTATACCTTTACACCCACTACTCAACTATCAATAAACATAGCTCTAGCATTCCCTCTCTGACTAGCTACCCTACTTACAGGTCTTCGAAACCAACCCACTGCTTCCTTAGGTCACCTCTTACCAGAGGGCACTCCTACTCCCCTAATCCCCGCTTTAATCTTAATTGAGACAACAAGCTTACTTATCCGTCCACTAGCACTAGGGGTACGCCTAACTGCCAATCTAACTGCAGGACACCTACTCATCCAACTAATCTCAACCGCTACCACAGCCCTCCTCCCAATCATACCAGCAGTATCCTTCCTAACCGTCACCATCCTCCTCTTACTCACTATTCTAGAAGTAGCAGTGGCCATAATTCAAGCCTACGTATTTGTCCTCCTACTAAGTCTTTATCTTCAAGAAAACATCTAACACCCCAATGGCCCACCAAGCACATTCCTTCCACTTAGTCGACCCTAGCCCTTGACCAATTTTCGGAGCAGCTGCCGCCCTACTCACAACCTCAGGGCTCGCTATATGATTCCACTACAACTCCACCAACCTACTTATTATCGGATTACTCTCCATACTACTAGTCATACTACAATGATGACGAGATATCGTACGAGAAAGCACATTCCAAGGACACCACACCCCACTAGTCCAAAAAGGACTACGCTACGGAATAATCTTATTTATTACATCCGAAGCATTCTTCTTCCTAGGATTCTTTTGAGCATTCTTCCACTCCAGCCTTGCTCCCACCCCAGAACTAGGCGCCCAATGACCCCCCATAGGAATTAAACCCCTAAACCCCATAGAAGTGCCCCTACTAAACACTGCCATCCTACTAGCATCAGGCGTTACTGTTACATGAGCACATCACAGCATCACAGAAGGAAACCGAAAACAAGCAACCCAAGCCCTACTCATAACAGTTCTCCTCGGATTCTACTTCACAGCCCTACAAGCCATAGAATATTATGAAGCCTCATTCTCTATCGCAGACGGAGTCTACGGATCAACTTTCTTTGTAGCTACAGGGTTCCATGGCCTCCATGTCATCATCGGATCCTCTTTCCTTCTTGTCTGCCTCCTCCGACTTATCAAATTCCATTTTACATCAGATCACCATTTCGGCTTTGAAGCAGCAGCTTGATACTGACATTTTGTTGACGTTATCTGACTTTTCCTCTATATAACTATCTACTGATGAGGATCTTGCTCTTCTAGTATATCCATTACAATTGACTTCCAATCTCTAGAATCTGGCTTAAACCCAGAGAAGAGCAATTAACATAATCTTATTTATACTAACATTATCCATATCTTTAAGCATCATCCTAACTATACTAAACTTCTGACTAGCACAAACAAACCCAGACTCAGAAAAACTATCCCCATACGAATGTGGATTTGACCCACTAGGATCTGCCCGACTTCCATTCTCCATTCGATTCTTCCTAGTCGCAATCTTATTTCTTCTCTTTGACCTGGAAATCGCTCTCTTACTCCCCCTCCCATGAGCAATCCAACTTCAATCACCCCTATCCACTCTCACCTGAACCTCCACTATCATCATTCTACTAACACTAGGACTAGTCTACGAATGAGCTCAAGGAGGATTAGAATGAGCAGAATAACCCCTACTACCCCTAAGAAAGTTAGTCTAACAAAGACAGTTGATTTCGGCTCAACAAATCATAGCCCTTACCTATGACTTTCTCAATGACCTTCTTACATTTGAGCCTCTTTTCAACTTTTACACTAAGCAGCCTAGGACTAGCTTTCCACCGAACCCACCTAATCTCCGCCCTACTCTGTCTAGAAAGCATGATATTATCAATATATATCACCCTATCAATATGACCAGCCCAAACCCAAACGACATCTCCAACCCTAATGCCCGTCCTCATACTAGCATTCTCCGCCTGTGAAGCAGGCACCGGCCTTGCAATCCTAGTCGCCTCCACCCGAACACATGGTTCAGACCATCTCCACAACCTAAACCTTCTACAATGCTAAAAATCTTAATCCCTACCATCATACTCCTTCCAATAGTCATATTATCCCCTACAAAATACTTATGAACGAACATTACCTTCCATAGCCTAATAATCGCAACCGTTAGCCTACAATGACTTACCCCAACCTACTTCCCCACCAAAAACCTAAGCCAATGAACAGGCATTGACCCAATTTCATCCCCCCTACTAGTACTAACCTGCTGACTACTACCCCTCATACTAATCGCCAGCCAAAATCACACTCAACAAGAACCTCCCTCACGAAAACAAATCTTTATCCTAACCATAATTCTCACCCAACCATTTATTCTCCTAGCATTTTCAGCCCTAGAACTAATACTATTTTACATCACATTCGAAGCTACTCTAATCCCAACACTGATTCTAGTTACACGATGAGGCAGCCAACCTGAACGATTAAGCGCCGGAATCTATCTACTATTTTACACCCTAATCAGCTCACTCCCCCTACTAGTCGTGATCTTATATCTCCACACCCAAACAGGCACCCTAAACCTAACATTAATAAAACTCCTCCACCCATCACTTACCAACTCATGGACAGGATTCATATCAAGCCTGGCCCTCCTCCTAGCCTTCATAGTAAAAGCTCCACTCTACGGTCTACACCTATGACTCCCCAAAGCCCACGTAGAAGCACCAATCGCAGGATCTATACTACTCGCTGCCCTCCTCCTAAAACTAGGTGGTTATGGTATCATACGAACCTCAATATTTATAGACTCCATCTCCTCTTTCATACATTACCCCTTCCTCACCCTAGCACTATGAGGAGCATTAATAACTAGCTCAATTTGTCTCCGCCAAATTGACCTAAAATCCCTAATTGCATACTCATCCGTAAGTCACATAGGCCTAGTCATCGCCGCAGCTATAATCCAAACCCAATGATCATTCTCGGGAGCAATAATCCTAATAATCTCCCACGGCTTAACCTCATCCATACTATTCTGCCTAGCTAACACAAACTATGAACGAACCCACAGTCGAATTTTATTCTTAACACGAGGTCTACAACCACTTCTACCACTTATAGCCACCTGATGACTTTTAGCCAACCTTACAAATATAGCCCTCCCCCCAACCACCAACTTAATAGCTGAACTAACAATTATAATCTCCCTCTTCAACTGATCAACCTTTACCATCATCCTAACCGGAACCGCTACCCTACTAACCGCATCCTATACCCTATTCATACTCCTAATAACCCAACGAGGAACCCCACCTTCCTACATCACATCCATCCAAAATTCAAATACACGAGAACACATCTTAATAACCCTTCACATTATACCCTCACTCCTCCTAATTCTAAAACCCGAATTAATCTCAGGAATTCCCTCATGCAAGCATAGTTTTAAACCAAACATTAGACTGTGATCCTAAAAATAGAAGTTAAACCCTTCTTGCCTGCCGAGGGGGGTTCAACCAACAAGAACTGCTAACTCTTGTATCTGAGTTTAAAACCTCAGCTCCCTTGCTTTCAAAGGATAATAGTAATCCACTGGTCTTAGGAACCACCTATCTTGGTGCAAATCCAAGTGAAAGTAGTGGATCTCCCATTAATCCTTAACATCTTCCTTATTCTAACCCTAATAATTCTTCTCACCCCCATTATCCTCCCCCTACTAATTAAAAACTACCAAAACTCTCCTCACTCTATTACACAAACCGTAAAAATTTCCTTTATAACCAGCCTAGTCCCAATAACCCTCTTCATATACTCAGGTATAGAAAACATTTCCTTTCACTGAGAATGAAAGTTTATCATAAACTTCAAAATCCCCCTAACTTTCAAAATAGACCAATACTCACTTATATTCTTCCCTATCGCATTATTCGTAACCTGATCAATCCTACAATTCGCATCATGATACATAGCATCAGAACCTCAAATCACAAAATTTTTCTCCTTCCTACTAACCTTCCTGATTGCTATGCTTACACTAACAATCGCCAATAACATATTCCTCCTATTCATCGGTTGAGAAGGAGTTGGAATCATATCCTTCCTATTAATTGGATGATGACATGGACGAGCAGAAGCCAACACTGCTGCACTCCAAGCCGTACTTTATAACCGTGTCGGAGATATCGGATTTATCCTATGTATAGCATGACTAGCTTCCACAATAAATTCCTGAGAAATTCAACTATACTCCTCCCAAAACCAAATCCCTCTACTTCCTCTCCTAGGCTTAATCCTAGCTGCTACCGGGAAATCCGCTCAATTTGGCCTCCATCCCTGACTACCCGCTGCCATAGAAGGCCCAACCCCAGTCTCCGCCCTCCTTCACTCCAGCACTATAGTAGTAGCCGGAATCTTCCTACTAATCCGCACCCATCCAATACTCCACACCAACGAAACTGCTTTAACCATTTGCCTCTGCCTAGGTGCCCTATCAACACTTTTCGCCGCTCTATGCGCTCTCACCCAAAATGATATCAAGAAAATTATTGCTTTCTCTACATCTAGCCAACTAGGCCTAATAATAGTAACAATCGGGTTAAATCTTCCCCAACTAGCATTCCTACACATCTCAACTCACGCATTCTTTAAAGCAATATTATTCCTTTGCTCAGGATCTATTATCCACAACTTAAACGGAGAACAAGATATCCGAAAAATAGGAGGACTCCAAAAAATACTACCAACAACCACCTCATGCTTAACCATTGGTAATCTAGCCCTCATAGGCACTCCATTTCTAGCCGGATTTTTCTCCAAAGACCTCATTATCGAGAGCATAAACACATCTCACTTAAATGCCTGAGCACTTTTAATAACACTCCTAGCCACATCATTCACCGCAACTTACAGCCTACGTATAACCCTACTAGTCCAAACAGGTTTTACTCGCACAACCTCTGTCTCTCCAATTAATGAAAACAACCCAACAATTATTAACCCTATTACACGCCTTGCCCTAGGAAGTATCATAGCTGGTCTACTAATCACCTCCTATATTCTTCCAACAAAGACCCCTCCCATAACCATACCCATACTCACAAAAACCACCGCTATCATCGTCACAGTTATAGGCATCCTCCTTGCCCTAGAACTATCAAAAATAGCTCACATATTTATTAAACCTAAACAGAACACTCTCCTAAATTTCTCAATATCCCTCGGTTACTTCAACCCTCTCATCCACCGCCTCAGCTCAATAAAACTCCTAAACAACGGACAAAAAATTGCCTCACATCTAATCGACCTATCATGACTCAAAAAAATAGGTCCTGAAGGACTAGCCTCTACACAACTCAAAGCAACCAAAATCTCAACAACCTTTCACACCGGCCTAATCAAAGCATACCTAGCAACCTTCGCTCTATCCATCCTAATCATCCTCATATCATCCACCCACAGACCTAAAAACTAATGGCACCCAACATCCGAAAACACCACCCTATCCTAAAAATAGTCAACAACTCACTAATTGACCTACCAACCCCATCCAACATTTCAGCCTGATGAAACTTTGGATCTCTCCTAGGCATCTGCCTCATGACACAAATCATCACAGGCCTCCTAATAGCAATACACTATACAGCAGACACTACCCTAGCCTTCACATCCGTGGCCCATACATGCCGAAACGTCCAATTCGGCTGACTAATCCGCAACCTCCATGCAAACGGAGCCTCAATATTCTTTATCTGTATCTACCTCCACATCGGACGAGGCTTCTATTATGGCTCCTACCTCTTCAAAGAAACCTGAAATACAGGAATTATTCTCCTCCTAACCCTCATAGCAACAGCTTTCGTCGGTTATGTCCTACCATGAGGCCAAATATCATTTTGAGGCGCTACAGTCATCACCAACCTATTTTCAGCAATCCCTTACATTGGACAGACACTTGTAGAATGAGCATGAGGAGGATTTTCAGTAGATAACCCAACACTGACCCGATTCTTTGCCCTACACTTCCTTCTACCATTCGCCATTGCAGGCCTTACATTCATCCATCTAACCTTCCTACACGAAACCGGTTCAAACAACCCCCTAGGAATTTCATCAAACTGCGACAAAATTCCATTCCACCCTTACTTCTCTATCAAAGATATTCTAGGTTTTATAGCCATACTAGCACCGCTAGCCGCACTAGCTATATTCTCACCGAACCTCTTAGGTGATCCAGAAAATTTTACACCTGCAAACCCACTAGTAACCCCTCCCCACATCAAACCAGAATGATATTTCCTATTCGCATATGCCATTCTACGATCAATCCCAAACAAACTGGGCGGAGTCCTAGCCCTCGCTGCTTCAGTCCTAATCTTATTCCTAATCCCATTCCTCCACAAATCCAAACAACGAACAATAACTTTTCGCCCCCTATCCCAACTCCTATTTTGAATCCTAGTAACTAACCTCTTCATCCTTACATGAGTAGGAAGCCAACCAGTCGAACATCCCTTCATTATCATCGGACAATTAGCTTCACTCACTTACTTCATGACACTCCTCATCCTATTCCCAATTGTCGGAGCCTTAGAAAACAAAATACTCAATCTCTAAACACTCTAATAGTTTATTCAAAACACTGGTCTTGTAAACCAGAAACTGAAGGCTTACCCCTTCTTAGAGTTTACCCCCAAATCACATTAACTTTCAAAAGGAGGCCCCCCCCTCCCCCCCATTTTCACAGGGTATGTATTACTTCGCATTACATTATTTACCACATCAGACATGAACTCCATGTAGTAATTTTTCACATAATATGAATGGTGAAAGTACATAAATTTTCATGCTTAAGGCCATAACCATGCAACCACGACATACCAAGATCTAGGCACATTTCTACCACAGGGAATAACCATGTCATGGTTTAGGAGTAAATTCACTAGATCGGACTAAAACCTTGACCTGTTAGCTTATACATTAATGGATTTCCCGGATACGGATATCGTCCAGTACACTACACCATGCTCTAGGGCTATCTCACTAATTAATCTTCCTCTGAATGCCCCCAAGAGGCGCTGGGTTATTTATTAATCGTACCTCTCACGAGAACCGCGCTACCCGGCGTCAGTTATGCTTATCACGACCAGCTTCAGGCCCATACTTTCCCCCTACACCCTAGCCCAACTTGCACTTTTGCGCCTCTGGTTCCTCGGTCAGGGCCATAACTTGTCTAATCCTTCTCTCTTGCCCTTCACAGAAACTAGTGGTTGGGTATGCGCGCGGTTCACTCTAGTTCGTAATCACGACATTTTCCCTTTTCTCTGCTTTTGGTTTTTTTTCTCTATAAGATCTCATTAAACTTCTCGACGCGGCGGGCACCCCCCGGTGTTGAACATGTCCATCTTGTGGCCCTCGAACGGTTTTGTCACCTTCAGGGACGAATTAATGATACGGTTTCAAGGGTAATTCAGTCTAATAATGTAGCCCTGATGCGGTTTCACGGAACATTTGGTTTGGTATTTACTCATCGTCTCTTAGCTAGGGGCAATTAGATGAATGCTTGATAGGCATATTTTTGCCTTGACAATTTCACAAAATTTGCACAAAAATTATGCAAATTTTCACCCTTTTCTAGGGAGATACCATTAATAAATCACCAATTTTTTACATTTTTTTTCATCACTTTGTTGTGATAAAAATTTTTTACTTAACAAACGTTTATTTTTCCCTAAAAAATCAACCAAACAATTATCATGTTAATTTTTGTTTTTTTTTTTGTTTTTTATCAACAACCTTACCTTAAATTCCCCTATATTTTCATTCACTAACCTCATACATTTTCATCCTTCACATACATGCCTAAACACAACAAAACATAACATCCAAACCCCATCAAAACCTACCAACATTCCTAAACAAACTTAAACAAAATACATAACACCAACCTTTCATTAAATCAGAAAAAAAGGAATCAAACCTTTATCACCAACTCCCAAAGCTGGTATTTTAGATTAAACTATTTCCTGACCCCACCATCCCTAAACTGCTCGAATCGCCCCACGAGACAACCCCCGCACGAGCTCCAACACCACAAACAAAGTTAACAATAAACCTCACCCCGCAACTAAAAATTGACCAACCCCCCAAGAATAAAACATAGCTGCACCACCAAAATCTAACCGAACTAAAAACATTCCACTACCATCCACAGTACTAACCCCAACCCATCAACTCTCTGGCACCCCTCCAACAAACACACCCACAATCAAAACTGATACTAACCCAACCAAATATCCCAAAACACCTAAATCCCCTCAAGCCTCAGGAAACGGGTCAGCCGCCAACGACACCGAATAAACAAAAACTACCAACATTCCCCCCAAATAAACTAAAAACAACACCAATGATACAAAAGACATACCCAAACTCACTAATCATCCACATCCCACAAAAGATGCTAACACCAATCCTACCACCCCATAATAAGGAGAAGGATTAGATGCAACCGCCAATCCCCCCAAAACAAAGCAAATACTTAAAAAAAACATAAAATATATCATATAAATTCTTACCCAGCTTCTATCCGGGACCTATGGCCTGAAAAACCATCGTTGTTTATTCAACTACAAGAACATATCCCCACCATATCACTCTATTTGCTTTAAACTACAACCAACAACTTATTAATGAACAAAGACATACACCCAACCT